CATAGGGATTGCTAAAAGTCAAATTCGGGAAAAAGAACTGATTGTATGGGAAATACTTCAAGAAGTTTTGCGGGGGCATCCTGTATTGTTGAATAGAGCACCCACCTTGCATAGATTAGGCATACAGGCCTTCCAACCCATTTTAGTGGAGGGGCGCGCTATTTGTTTACACCCATTAGTTTGTAAGGGTTTCAATGCAGACTTTGATGGAGATCAAATGGCTGTTCATGTACCTTTATCTTTGGAAGCTCAAGCGGAGGCTCGTTTACTTATGTTTTCTCATATAAATCTCTTGTCTCCAGCTATTGGGGATCCCATTTCCGTACCAACTCAAGATATGCTTATCGGACTCTATGTATTAACGATCAGGAATCGTAGAGGTATTTGTGCAAATAGGCATAATCCATATAATCGCGGAAACTATCAAAATAATACAGTTGACAATAATGACTATAAGTATACGAAAGAGAAAGAACTGTATTTTTGTGGTTCCTATGATGTACTTGGAGCTTATCGGCAGAAACGAATCAGTTTAGATAGTCCTTTGTGGCTCCGATGGAGACTAGATCAACGTGTCATTGGCTCAAGAGAAGTTCCCATCGAAGTTCAATATGAATCTTTGGGTACTTATCATGAGATTTATGAGCACTATCTAATAGTAGGAAGTGTAAAAAAAGAAATCCATTGTATATACATTCGAACCACTCTTGGTCATATTTCTTTTTATCGAGAAATAGAAGAAGCCATACAGGGGTTTTGTCGGGCCTATTCATACGCTATCTAAACTAATAAATTAGATTAGGTGATGCCCGTGCCCGTAGGGATTCGGGTCTCTCCAGTTTCACTGGTATCATAATTTCTGAATTTTTGCGTGAATCAAGATTGAGATTGAGGAAAGGAAGTTTTCGAATCACTGACTCAGGCCCATTGTCGAATCCTACTCAGCAGAATATAGAGGTACTTATGGCAGAACGGGCTGATCTGGTCTTTCACAATAAAGTGATAAATGGAACTGCTATGAAACGACTTATTAGCAGATTAATAGATCATTTCGGAATGGCATATACATCACACATCCTGGATCAAGTAAAGACTTTGGGTTTCCAGCAAGCCACTGCTACATCTATTTCATTAGGAATTGATGATCTTTTAACAATACCTTCTAAGGGATGGTTAGTCCAAGACACTGAACAACAAAGTTTTATTTTTGAAAAACACCATCATTATGGAAATGTACATGCGGTAGAAAAATTACGTCAATCCATTGAGATATGGTATGCTACAAGTGAATATTTGAGACAAGAAATGAATCCTAATTTTCGGATGACTGATCCTTCTAATCCAGTCCATCTGATGTCCTTTTCGGGAGCTAGAGGAAATGCATCTCAGATACACCAATTAGTAGGTATGAGAGGATTAATGTCGGATCCCCAAGGACAAATGATTGATTTACCCATTCAAAGCAATTTACGCGAAGGGCTTTCTTTGACAGAATATATAATTTCCTGCTACGGAGCCCGCAAAGGAGTTGTAGATACTGCTGTACGAACATCAGATGCTGGATACCTCACGCGTAGACTTGTTGAAGTAGTTCAACACATTATTGTACGTAGAACGGATTGTGGTACTATCCGAGGTATTTCCGTGAGTCCTCGAAATGGGATGACGGAAAAAATTTTTGTTCAAACACTAATTGGTCGTGTATTAGCAGACAATATATATATGGGTCTACGATGCATTGCCGCTCGAAATCAAGATATTGGGATTGGACTTGTCAATCGATTCATAACCTTTCGGGCACAACCAATATATATTCGAACCCCCTTTACTTGCAAGAGTGCATCTTGGATCTGTCAATTATGTTATGGTCGGAGTCCCACTCACGGCGACCTGGTCGAATTGGGAGAAGCCGTAGGTATTATTGCGGGTCAATCAATTGGGGAACCAGGGACTCAACTAACATTAAGAACTTTTCATACCGGTGGAGTATTCACAGGTGATACTGCCGAACATGTACGAGCTCCTTCTAATGGAAAAATAAAATTCAATGAGGATTTGGTTTATCCCACACGTACCCGTCATGGGCATCCTGCTTTTCTATGTTCTATAGACTTGTATGTAACTATTGAGACTCGGGATATTATCCATAATGTGAATATTCCACCAAAAAGTTTGATTTTAGTTCAAAATGATCAATATGTAGAATCAGAACAAGTGATTGCTGAGATTCGTGCCGGAACGTCTACTTTTCGTTTTAAAGAGAAGGTACGAAAACATATTTATTCTGAATCAGAGGGAGAAATGCACTGGAGTACCGATGTCCACCATGCATCTGAATATACACATGGTAATGTTCATCTATTACCAAAAACAAGTCATTTATGGATATTAGCAGGAGGTCCGTGCAGATCCAGTATAGTGTCTTTTTCGCTCCACAAAGATCAAGATCAAATGAATGTTCATTCTTTTTCTTTCGAAGAAAGATATATCTTTGACCTCTCAATGACTAATCATCGAGTAAGACATAAATTGTTGGATACTTCTGGTAAAAAAGATAGGGAAATTCTTGACTATTCAAGACCTGATCGAATCACATCCAATGGTCATTGGAATTTCATATATCCTTCTATTCTCCAAGAATATTCTGATTTCTTGGCGAAAAAACGAAGAAATAGATTCATTATCCCATTACAATATGATCAAGAACGAGATAAAGAACTAATGCCCTGTTTTGGTATTTCGATTGAAATACCCATAAATGGTATTTTACGTAGAAATAGTATTCTTGCTTATTTTGATGATCCACGATACAGAAGAAATAGTTCAGGAATTACTAAATATGGGACCATAGAGGTGGATTCAATCATAAAAAAAGAGGATTTGATTGAGTATCGAGGAGCAAAAGAATTTAGTCCGAAATACCAGAAAGTAGATCGGTTTTTTTTCATTCTCGAAGAAGTGCATATCTTACCCGGATCTTCGTTCATAATGGTCCGGAACAATAGTATCATTGGAGTAGATACACAACTCGCTTTAAATACAAGAAGCCGGGTAGGCGGATTAGTCCGAATGGAGAGAAAAAAAAAAAGTATTGAACTGAAAATCTTTTCTGGAGATATTCATTTTCCTGGAGAAAGAGATAAGATATCCAGGCACAGCGGCATTTTGATACCACCAGAGACGGAAAAAAAAAATTCTAAGAAATCAAAAAAATTGAAAAATTGGATCTATGTCCAACGGATCACACCCACCAAGAAAAAGTATTTTGTTTCGGTTCGGTCCGTAGTCACATATGAAATAGCTGATGGGATAAATTTAGCAACACTTTTCCCTCGGGATCTCTTGCAGGAAAAGGATAATGTCCAACTTAGAGTTGTCAATTATATCCTTTATGGAAATGGCAAGTCAATTCGAGGAATTTATCACACAAGTATTCAATTAGTTCGGACTTGCTTAGTATTGAATTGGGACCAAGAAAAAAATGGTTCTATAGAAGAGGTTCATGCTTCCTTTGTTGAGGTAAGGACAAATGATCTGATTCGCGATTTCATAAGAATTGAGTTAGTCAAGTCCACTATTTCGTATACCGGAAAAAGGTATGATAGGGCAAGTTCCGTATTGATTTCCGATAATGGATTAGATCGCACCAATATCAATCCTTTTTATTCCAAGGCGAAGATTCAATCACTTACCCAACATCAAGGAACTATTGGTATTGGTACGTTGTTGAATCAAAATAATGAATGCCAATCTTTGATAATTTTGTCATCATCCAATTGTTCTCGAATTGGTCCATTCAATGGTTCGAAATATAACAATGTGACAAAAGAATCAGATCCCATAATCAAAATTAGGGATTTGCTGGGTCCCTTAGGGACTATTGTCCCTAAAATAGCGAATTTTTTTTCATCTTACTATTTAATAACTCATAATCATATCTTGTTAAAGAAATATTTGTTACTTGACAATTTTAAACAGACTTTCCAAGTACTTAAATACTCTTTAATAGATGAAAATAGGAGGATTTATAATCCCGATCCATGCGGTAACATAATTTTGAATCCATTCCATTTGAATTGGTGCTTTCTCCATCACGATTATTGTGAAGAGACATCTACAATAATTAGCCTTGGACAATTTATTTGTGAAAATGTATGTCTATTCAAATACGAATCACACGTAAAAAAATCTGGTCAAATTTTAATTGTTCATGTTGACTCCTTAGTTATAAGATCAGCTAAACCCTATTTGGCCACTCCAGGAGCAACTGTTCATAGCCATTATGGAGAAATCCTTTACGAAGGAGATACATTAGTTACATTTATATATGAAAAATCGAGATCTGGTGACATAACGCAAGGTCTTCCAAAAGTGGAACAAATTTTAGAAGTGCGTTCGATTGATTCAATATCGATGAACCTAGAAAGGAGAGTTGAAGGTTGGAACGAACGTATACAAAGAATTCTTGGAATACCCTGGGGATTCTTGATTGGAGCTGAGCTAACCATAGCCCAAAGTCGTATCTCTTTGGTTAATAAGATCCAAAAGGTTTATCGATCCCAGGGGGTACAGATCCATAATAGACATATAGAAATTATTGTACGTCAAGTAACATCAAAAGTGTTGGTTTCAGAAGATGGAATGTCTAATGTTTTTTTACCTGGAGAATTAATCGGCTTTTTGCGAGCGGAACGAGCAGGGCGTGCTTTGGACGAAGCGATCTGTTATCGGGCAATCTTATTGGGAATAACGAGGGCATCCCTAAATACTCAAAGTTTCATATCCGAAGCAAGTTTTCAAGAAACCGCTCGAGTTTTAGCAAAAGCTGCTCTACGAGGTCGTATTGATTGGTTGAAAGGCCTGAAAGAGAACGTTGTTCTGGGGGGGATTATACCTGTTGGTACCGGATTCCAAAAATTAGTACACCCTTCAAGGCAAGACAAGAACATTCATTTGGAAATAAGAGATATTTTGTTACACCATAGAGAATTATTTTGTTCTTACGTCCAAAACAATTTCCATGAGACAAATTTCCATGAGACATCAGAACAATCATTTACGCAATTTAATGATTCCTAAGAGCAGATTCTTTTCTTTCACTTTAACTATCTTTCAATTATCTGGTCTGGTCCGATTATTGATTTGGTAAAAAAAATAAGTAATTAAATTGGTAAAAAATAAGTAATTAAAAGAAATTAATGGTTTGGGTTGTGTATCAACGGTCAATCCCCCGTAGAAGGTTCCATCGGAACAATTATTTATTTCAGGTTACCTCGTCTCTTTGTTAAAAAAAAAAAGGAAGTCTGGGGAAAAATGACAAGAAGATATTGGAACATCAATTTGGAAGAGATGATGGAAGCAGGAGTTCATTTTGGTCATGGTACTAAGAAATGGAATCCTAGAATGGCCCCTTACATCTCTGCAAAGCGTAAAGGTATTCATATTACAAATCTCACTAGAACTGCTCGTTTTTTATCAGAAACCTGTGATTTAGTTTTTGATGCAGCAAGTAGGGGAAAAAACTTCTTAATCGTTGGTACAAAAAATAAAGCAGTGGATTCAGTAGCATCAGCTGCAATAAGGGCTCGGTGTCATTATGTTAATAAAAAATGGCTTGGTGGTATGTTAACGAATTGGTCCACTACGGAAACGAGACTTCACAAGTTCAGGGACTTAAGAGCAGAACAAAAGATGGGGAAACTCAACTGTCTCTCCAAAAGAGATGCAGCAATGTTGAAGAGAAAATTATCTACCTTGCAAACATATCTCGGTGGGATCAAATATATGACGGGGTTGCCTGATATTGTGATCATCGTTGATCAGCAAGAAGAATATACGGCTCTTCGAGAATGTGTCATTTTGGGGATTCCGACAATTTGTTTAATCGATACAAATTGTGACCCAGATCTCGCAGATATTTCGATTCCAGCAAATGATGACGCTATAGCTTCAATCCGATTGATTCTTAACAAATTAGTATCTGCAATTTGTGAGGGTCGTTCTAGCTATATAAGAAATCGTTGATTATCATTAAGAATAATAAGATTAGTTAATTATTTGGCAACTCCATAGATTCATCGGATCGGTTACTATTTTAAAATTTTTTAAAAGAGATAAAAAAATGGGGATATTGATATTATGATGTTATGTAATTTCTTGGTATCGTAAATAAAATATACGATTAATGATTCAAGTTAGTGAGTTGAGAAATAGATGGTTGAATCAAAATAATTCCTTTTTTGAAGTTCAATTTCTGTCAGAGGACAATATGAATGTTATACCATGTTCCATTAAAACACTCAAAGGGTTATACGATATATCGGGTGTAGAAGTAGGCCAACATTTTTATTGGCAAATAGGAGGTTTACAAATCCATGCCCAAGTACTTATCACTTCTTGGGTCGTAATTGCTATCTTATTAGGTTCAGTCATCATAGCTGTTCGGAATCCACAAACCATTCCGACCGACGGTCAGAATTTCTTCGAATATGTCCTTGAATTTATTCGAGATTTGAGCAAAACTCAGATTGGAGAAGAATATGGTCCTTGGGTTCCCTTTATTGGAACTATGTTCTTATTTATTTTTGTTTCTAACTGGTCAGGTGCTCTTTTACCTTGGAAAATCATACAATTACCTCATGGGGAGTTAGCTGCGCCTACGAATGATATAAATACTACTGTTGCTTTAGCTTTACCCACGTCAGCGGCATATTTTTATGCGGGTCTTACCAAAAAAGGATTGGGTTATTTCGGGAAATACATTCAACCAACCCCAATACTTTTACCAATTAACATCCTAGAAGATTTCACAAAACCTTTATCTCTTAGTTTTCGACTTTTCGGGAATATATTGGCTGATGAATTAGTAGTTGTTGTTCTTGTTTCTTTAGTCCCTTCAGTAGTTCCTATACCTGTTATGCTTCTTGGATTATTTACAAGTGGTATTCAAGCTCTTATTTTTGCAACGTTAGCCGCGGCTTATATAGGTGAATCCATGGAGGGTCATCATTGACTAGTTTTCGAAATAGTCTTTTTTAAGCTTATCCCAATTCATGCATGATTCAAGATAATCCACTTGGTTGGGGAACATAATAGATACAAATACAAATACGTATGAATATACGACCTAGAGTCGTAGGAAAAAAGATAGACGATATTGCGGAATTGTAAAAAAAAAGATGGGTTGGGGGGGTCACACTAGATGTATGTAATCTTTATAAGTCCAGCCCCTGTGTCTGTTTCGAGGAATGATTCTAGAATCCGATTCAATATAAAATGCGGGTGGTTTACGTTATGGAAGAAACAAATGTATATGTGATATTAGATATTTACTAGTTATATAGGACTATTCCTAATATATATATATATATATTATATACCCTATATATATATATTATTGATTTGATTGATTTGATTGCGGTTCACTGCATTTATATAGTTCCAATATAAGTCTTTCTGTTTCGTCTGTGATTGTGGATTGAATGAAATGCAAAAAAGAGATGAACTCAAGGATAGTATCTAGAAGAAAAAAGAAAGGAAAGAAGAATTGAATGAAAGAATGGTTCGAAACAAAGAAATGCAATAACTAGAACCGTATACATATGTATTTACAAAAACTCCATTATGGGTAGAAACTCAAAATGAGATATCGAAATAATTCTGATGATTCAGTAATATTATCATTTCAATTCGGAGTTTTTAGTTATTTCGACCCGATAGATCTTAATCAGATAGATCTTAATGATAAAATCTTAATGAAAAAAAAAAATGATAAAAAAAATTAAGTAAAAATTCATTGGTTGATTGTATCATTAACCATTTCTTTTTTTTTTTGGTGCGAGGAACTTACCATGAATCCACTGATTTCTGCCGCTTCCGTTATTGCTGCTGGATTGGCCGTAGGGCTTGCTTCTATTGGACCTGGAGTTGGTCAAGGTACTGCTGCAGGCCAAGCTGTAGAAGGTATTGCGAGACAACCAGAAGCAGAGGGTAAAATACGAGGTACTTTATTGCTTAGTCTAGCTTTTATGGAAGCTTTAACAATTTATGGACTGGTCGTGGCGTTAGCGCTTTTGTTTGCGAATCCTTTTGTTTAATCCTAGAAATGTAAAAAAGTACCTTACATACTATACTTTTTTTCTTATTTTTTTAACTCGCTATACTTTTTTCTTATTTTATTAACTCAGAATTGCTGTTTGCTTCTTCTAATTATATCAACGCTTTATTCCTACAATTATTTATTTGTTGAGACAATACCCCAGGAAAGGAAGGATTGTTTTGAGGATGAGTAATTACTGATCCGCTCGTTTTCTTCCTTCGCGTCCTTAGCTTAGTACAATGGAAACCTTTTTTTTACTTTTTTTAGGAATCGTTTCAACAAACGAGATATTTCACAATTGACATGAGACCCAAGCCAAGACTTAACCTAATAAGTATTTTATTGGATTGGAAACTTCAAGTAAGAAATTTAAAAATTATCAAATTAAATTACTAGATTTAATCTACTCCCATTAAAAAAAAAAATGGAAATAAAATTTATATAATAAAAAGAAATCGATCAAAAAAGGGACAACGAAGTGATACAAAAAGAACTCTGTTCTTTGTTAGTCCTATCTATAAGAGGAGAGCATATGAAAAATGGAACCGATTCTTTCCTTTCCTTGGGTCACTGGCCATCCGCCGGGAGTTTCGGGTTTAATACCGATATTTTAGCAACAAATCCAATAAATCTAAGTGTAGTGCTTGGTGTATTGATTTTTTTTGGAAAGGGGGTGTGTGCGAGTTGTGTATTTCAAGAATAGGTTGGATCCATCCGACTGCACTTTATTTATGGTATTTTATTCATTTTATAGGATAAATAGGAAAAAAAGTGCACGATCTCAACGAATTATTTCTGAATAAATTAAGAAATCATATGTAAGAACCATAGCATTTCGTGACTTATTGGTAAATTTGATTCTCTATCAACCAATAATGTGAGACCATTAACATGGTTAAAGCTAAACTGTTTGAAGTCCAGGCAAAACATGGTACTCTTTCTACCGGTACTAACGTACCGAAATGGTTTAAAAATGAATAGTTGGTAATTTATCTGATATAGAACACTCATATCGATAAAATGATTTGAACCATTTATTAAAAAAATGGGCATCTTGCTCTTTTTTTCCAATGCCGAATCGACGACCTACGTAAAAAAAAAATAGGAATTTTTGGATTTGAAGAAAAAAAGGAAATAAAAAAAATATAGAAATAAATTGTAAATTTGAATTTAAAATTAAATAAAGAACAAATAAATAAAGAACAAATACAAATAAAGAACAAATACAAATAAAGAACAAATACAAATAAAGAAAGAACTTTGCTGACAATTATAGATTTTTGTCTGGTCGGAAGAGTCCTCCTAATATTCTGGTCTTATATCAGTTTCGATGTTTTTGAATATAAACAGAAAAGAGAGGGTAGGCTCATTACATTAAAAAAAAAAGATATGGGAATGCCCATAATATAAAATAAATAATTGAGCGTGAGAGCCAAATGAATCGAAAGATTCATGTTTGGTTCGGGAAGAGATTATTGAAGTTGTGAAATTAATGGTAAGATAATCTACTTTCATTAAATGATTTATTAGATAATCGAAAACAGAGGATCTTGAGTACTATTCGAAATTCGGAAGAATTACGTAGAGGGGCCATTGAGCAGCTCGAAAGAGCCAGGACTCGCTTACGGAAAGTAGAAATAGAAGCAGATGAGTATCGAATGAATGGATACTCTGAGATAGAACGAGAAAAAGAAAATTTGATTAATGCTACTTGTGACACTTTGGAACGATTAGAAAATTACAAAAATGAAACCCTTCATTTTGAACAACAAAGAGCGATTAATCAGGTCCGACAACGAGTTTTTCAACAAGCCTTACAAGGAGCTCTAGGAACTCTGAATAGTTGTTTGAATAGTGAGTTACATTTCCGTACGATCCGTGCTAATATTGGCATTCTAGGGG